CCCAAATCTCTGGGACATCCCCGCAAATTATATGGAACAGTCCATAAAATATGCTTTTAATGGAGAAAAGTCCTCCACTGGCTTTAGGTGCCATCCCCTCTTGGTGCAAATCCAAGTGAAAGCTCAGCCTAGGAACTTTTCTCAGGGTTATTTTAGGGCTTGATTTATATAGTTTGCGAGGCTGTTCCAAAGATATTACATCATCTTAGGGTGTTACGAATTGCAAACACTCTTAAATTTCCCCTAGTGCTGACCCAAATGTAAAGCCTAAAGACTACTCCATTAGAGCTATTTTATGGCTTAGTTTATATAGTTTTCGAGGCTGCCCCAAAGATTATGACATCTTATCACCTAATCCTTAGGGTATCCTCACAATATGTAGTCCCACCCTAAAATACGGCCTAGAGAAGAAAAGCCCACACTATGGCTTGAAGCAACGGATTACTAAGGTTATTTTATGGCTTAGTTTGGATAGTTTACGAGGCTGCCCCAAAGATCGTGACTCACCCGCCCAATCTTGCCACCCTCACAATATATAACCCTAAAATATGCTTTCTAGGAAAGAAACGCTCACCCGCACTATAGCTCAAAGCAGAGAGCTTTAACCATTAGAGCTATATTATGGTTTAGTCTATACAGTTTGTGGGCTACCCCAAAGATCATAACCCTGTTTACCCAATCTTTAGCACACCCCCACAAACTATATAAATCAGACCTAAAATATTCTAGAGGAAAAATCCTCACCCACACGTGTCTAAAGCAACAGACTACCACTGGGGCTATTTTATGGCTTAATTAACACGGTTCGCGGGACCACCCCAAGATCGTAACCCTGTATTTACCTAATCTTTAAGATACCCCCACAAATCGTGTAAGCCCAGCCCTAAAATATAGCCCCTGATAGAGTAGTAAAGACTGCCCCGTAGGACTATTTTATATAGTTTGCAGGGAATGCCCCAAAAAATCAGGATCCCATCTACCTAATCTTTGGGCCCGGGGGGATAGTGCTTCTTTTGATACAGGCCCAAATGAGAGCTCCGCCTTAGTAGTTTATTGTAAAACATCGGCCTTGTAAGCCGAAGAGAGTAGACTAACACCCTGCCAAAGGCTTCAAGACAAGGGGAGTTAAACCCCTACTATTGGCCCCCAAAGCCAATATTCTGATTAAATTATGTCTTGACCCTAACTCTTATAGCTTAAATATATAGCGTAGCGCTGAAAACGCTAAGATGAGCCCTAAAAAGCTCTGGGGGTATAAAGGATTGGTCCCGGCCTTATTATCAACGACTTCTCAACTTATACATGCAAGTCTCCGCACACCCGTGAGAACGCCCTTAAAATCTTTTTAGATCAAGGAGCCGGCATCAGGCACGGATTGCCCAGCCCACGACGCCTAGTTTTACCACGCCCTCAAGGGTTTTCAGCAGTAACAAACTTTGATTATAAGCGCTAGCTTGAATCAGTTGTAGAAAAAGTATTTCTCTTTTGGGCCGGCAAATGTGGTGCCAGCCGCCGCGGATACACCATCAAACCCCTCGGGGAGGCCCTAGTTGATAATGCTCGGCGTAAAGCGTGATTAAAGATTTAAATCATTTAGAGTTATATTTAAGCCTGGTAGTGTTAAGCCTGCTCTCTAGAAAACCGATTACGAAAGTTACTCTAATTTACTTGAACACACGACAGCTGAGAACCAAACTGGAATTAGGTACTCCACTATGCTCAGCCGTAAAAAAATTTACTAAATAAACGCCAGGATATTACAAGCCATGCTTTAAATCCAAAGGACTTGACGGTGTCCCATCCCCCTAGAGGAGCCTGTCCTACAATCGATTATACCCGCTAGACCTAACCATTTCTTGCTATCAGCCTGTATACTTCCGTCGTAAGTTTACCATATGAAAGATCAGTGGGCCTAATGTTCCATTAACCAATACGTCAGGTCAAGGTGCAGCCTATGAAATGGGAGTGATGGGCTACAATTTCTAATCTAGAACACACGAAAACCTGTATGAAAACTCAGAAATGAAGGTGGATTTAGTAGTAAAAAGAAAATAGAGTGTTCTTTTTAATAAGGTGCTGGGACAAGTACACACCGCCCGTCACCCTCTTCAATAGCAAACAAAAGTTCCTAACACACTTTGCATTCGAGAAGAGGTAAGTCGTAACACGGTAAGCGTACTGGAAAGTGCGCTTGGTCAAAATGTAGCTTAAATAAAGCCCCTTGCTTACACCAAGAAGACATCCGTTTAATTCTGATCATTTTGAGCCTAGAACCAAGCCCCTCCCCCCCCATATATATCCCACTCTACAGGTTTTTTATAAATCATTAAAAATTTTTAGTAAAGGCGATTAAAAAATTTATAGGCGCTTTAAATTTAGTACCGCAAGGGAAAGGTGAAATAAAAATGAAACATTTTTAAGCACAGCAAAGCAGAGACGTGACCTCGTACCTTTTGCATCATGGTCTAGCTAGTCTTGTCAAGCAAAATAATTCTTTAGTTTGCTCCCCCGAAACTAAGTGAGCTACTTCAAAACAGCCCTCAGGGCCAACCCGTCTCTGTTGCAAAAGAGTGGGAAGATTTTCAAGTAGAGGTGATATACCTATCGAACTTAGAGATAGCTGGTTACTCAGGAAAAGAATTTTAGTTCACCCTTAAGTTTACCTAATAAAATTATATATAATATTGACTTAAGAGCTATTCAAATAAGGTACAGCTTATTTGAAACAGGATACAACCTCCGCTATTGGGTAAAGTCTCTCCCCCCCCCCCCAAAAAAGTGGGCCTAAAAGCAGCCGTCTATAAAAAAGCGTTAAAGCTTAATTGCGGGAATTTTTTAATACCTTAATATACCCTAAACCCATTATTATTACTGAGCGATTTTATACTTTTTATAAAAGCCATTATGCTAGAATTAGTAACAAGAAACAGTATTTCTCCTAAATATAAGTTAAAGCCAGAATGGACTTCCCGCCGGCAATTAACGTAGATGATATTTATATAATAACTTCGCCAGAAAATTTTATAACCCCAAACGTTTACCTAACACCAGTATATTCCGGGAAAGATTAAAAGAAAAAGAAGGAACTCGGCAAACACGACCCCGCCTGTTTACCAAAAACATCGCCTCTTGCTGAAATATAAGAGGTCCCGCCTGCCCAGTGACAGGATTTAACGGCCGCGGTACTCTGACCGTGCGAAGGTAGCACAATCACTTGTTCTTTAAATGGGGACTAGAATCAATGGCATCACGAGGGTCCCACTGTCTCCTTTTTCTAATCAGTGAAATTGATCTCCTCGTGAAGAAGCGAGGATAACTTTATAAGACGAGAAGACCCCATGGAGCTTCAAACTCAACAGATAACCCTACAACCATAAAATATTTTAAGGGACCTATCCGTCAGTTTTGGGTTGGGGTGACCGCGGAGAATAACCTAACCTCCGCAATGAAAAGAATAAAATCATAATCCAAGAGCTACACCTCTAAGAATTAATAAACTAACACACAGTGATCCAATATTTTGTTGATCAATGAACCAAGTTACCCTGGGGATAACAGCGCTATCCACTTCTAGAGTCCCTATCGCCAAGTGGGTTTACGACCTCGATGTTGGATCAGGGTATCCCAGTGGTGCAGCCGCTACTAAAGGTTCGTTTGTTCAACGATTAAAACCCTACGTGATCTGAGTTCAGACCGGAGTAATCCAGGTCGGTTTCTATCTATAAAGGGCTGTTCCTAGTACGAAAGGGCCGGAATAGCATGGTCTCTGTCTTAATAAACCATAACCAAACATAATGAACACAACTTAATTATTTACCTCATACCCCCCCCCCACGACAAGGGAATGTTAACGCAGCAAAATCCGGCCATGCAAAAGACCTAAGCCCTTTTATTTAGGGGTTCAAATCCCCTCGTTAACTATGACACATTTGATGGCTGTAATCCAAGCTGTTCTTTATATTGTTCCCATTCTTCTAGCAGTAGCCTTTCTTACACTGATTGAACGAAAAGTTCTGGGCTACATGCAGCATCGTAAGGGTCCCAATGTAGTAGGGCCATTTGGTTTACTTCAACCAATTGCAGACGGAGTTAAACTCTTTATTAAAGAACCCATTCGACCTACAACTTCCTCTCAAGTAATATTCATTTTAACCCCCGCCATGGGACTAATTTTAGCCATATTTATGTGAGCCCCATTTACTATGCCGGTTGCCCTTTCAGACCTTAATTTAAGTATTTTGTTTATTCTTGCCATCTCCAGTTTGACAGTCTATACTATCCTTGGCTCCGGCTGAGCTTCAAATTCAAAATATGCCCTTATTGGTGCCTTACGAGCCGTAGCTCAAACCATCTCTTATGAGGTAACCCTAGCCCTAATTATTTTATGCACCGTATTCCTAACCGGTGGATTTTCTCTGTATTTTTTTAATATAACTCAACAACATATATGACTTATTCTCCCTGCATGACCACTAGCACTAATGTGGTTGATCTCAACCCTTGCCGAAACCAATCGAGCCCCATTCGACTTAACTGAGGGGGAGTCAGAACTTGTTTCAGGTTTCAATGTGGAATACGCTGGGGGCCCGTTTGCCCTATTTTTCTTAGCCGAATATGCTAATATTCTTATAATAAATACTTTATCAACCATCTTATTTCTTGGCCCCCTCTCTGTCATGCCCCTTTCCACCCTGATACTAATGCTAAAAGCATCAATCTTGATCATTTTTTTTCTCTGAGTCCGTGCCTCCTATCCTCGGTTCCGCTATGACCAACTCATACATCTAGTGTGAAAGAGCTTTTTACCCCTCACTATTGCTCTAACTATTCTGCACATCTCATTTCCGCCCTCTATCCTCATTACACCCCCTCAAATTTGGAAATGTGCCCGAAAGATAGGGACCTCCTTGATAGGGAGGTAGATAGGGGTTCAAACCCCCTCATTTCCTTAAAGAAACAGGACTTGAACCTGCACAATAGAGATCAAAACCCTACGTACTTCCACTATACTACTCTTTAGTAAAGTCAGCTAAATAAGCTCTTGGGCCCATGCCCCAAAGATGACGGTTAAAATCCATCCTTTACTAATTAACCCTGTAACTTTATCGATTCTCCTCATGAGTCTTGCAATCGGAACAACTGTTACATTATCTAGCCAACACTGACTTCTTGCCTGAATCGGCTTAGAAATTAATACTCTAGCTATCATTCCACTGCTAACAAAAAACTTTCACCCCCGAGCGGTTGAAGCCGCTACAAAGTACTTTTTAACCCAAGCAGCCGCCTCAGCCCTCATTTTATTTTCCTCTTTATTTAACGCCTGAAAAACAGGAGAATGAAGTCTCTCGTGTACTGTAGACTCCACCGCCATTGTTTTATTTATTGCCCTCGCAATAAAATTGGGATTGGCTCCTGTACACTTTTGAATGCCAGACGTCCTTCAAGGTGTCCCCTTATCTACAGGACTTGTTTTATCAACTTGACAAAAAATTGCCCCTATAATTCTCCTGCTTCAAATTTCTCAACACGTTAACCCTTTTGTCTCAATCTCTGTGGGTCTCGCCTCTATTCTTATTGGAGGCTGAGGGGGTATCAGTCAGACCCAAGTACGTAAAATCTTGGCCTTCTCATCAATTGGGCATTTAGGTTGAACTGTTGTTATTTTAAAATTTAGCCCTCAATTGGCTATTTATAACTTTATACTATATATTGTCTTAACAACAGCGATATTTGTGTCCCTTATAGCTCTTTCATCTACTAGCCTAACACAAATTTCAACGTCTTGAGCAAAAGCCCCGGCACTAACTGCTTCCATAGTCCTGGTCCTCTTATCATTGGCAGGTTTACCCCCACTCACAGGGTTCTCCCCCAAACTTATAATTTCCTTGGAGCTAGTAAAACAAAATACTATTTTTCTAATATTGTTAGTTTCCTTTGCCTCCATCTTGTCACTTTATTTTTATCTTCGATTTACTTATGTTGTTACACTGACATTATCCCCCAACACATCTTATTCCCCAGTAATCTGACGGACCCTGAACAATACCCGCTTTTCATCGACCCTAAATATTATGGCCATCTTTGCTTTCCCCCTCACCCCAACTATAATTTTACTAATATAGAAACTTAGGCTAACCAGACCAAAAGCCTTCAAAGCTTTCAGTAGGAGTTAAAACCTTCTAGTTTCTGTTAGGGCTTGCAGGATTTTACCCTACATCTTCTGAATGCAACTCAGAAACTTTAAATTAAGACAAAGCCCTCTAGAAGGACGGGCCTCGATCCCGTAATATTTTAGTTAACAGCTAAACGCTCTATCCAGCGAGCTTCATTCTACTTCTCCCCTTGGGGGGGGGGAAGGGGAGAAGCCCCGGCAGAAACTACTCTGCGTCTCGGAATTTGCAATTCCGCGTGTTACACCCCGAGGCCTGGCAAGGAGAGGACTTAAACCTCTGTATTTGGGGCTACAACCCACCGCCTACTCGGCCACCTTACCTGTGTTTATTTCCCGTTGACTTTTTTCTACTAACCACAAAGATATCGGCACACTCTACTTTATCTTCGGCGCTTGGGCCGGAACAATTGGGACTGCCCTTAGCCTCCTGATCCGGGCCGAGCTGAGCCAGCCCGGCACCCTTTTAGGTGATGATCAGATTTATAATGTTATTGTTACTGCCCACGCATTTGTAATAATTTTTTTTATGGTAATGCCCATTTTAATCGGGGGATTCGGTAACTGACTCGTCCCTCTGATGGTGGGGGCTCCTGACATGGCCTTCCCCCGAATAAATAACATAAGCTTCTGACTTCTACCCCCATCGTTTTTTCTTCTACTTGCCTCTTCTGCAGTCGAAGCTGGGGCAGGGACCGGCTGGACTGTTTATCCCCCTCTAGCAGGTAACCTCGCCCATGCAGGGCCGTCGGTAGACCTCGCCATCTTCTCCTTACACTTGGCCGGGGTATCATCTATTTTAGGAGCCATTAATTTTATTACCACAATTCTTAATATAAAACCCTCCTCTACCACTCAGTATCAAACACCCTTGTTTGTGTGATCTGTCCTGATTACTGCTGTCCTGCTCCTTCTGTCACTTCCTGTACTCGCTGCCGGTATTACAATACTTCTAACAGATCGAAATCTAAATACAACATTTTTTGACCCCGCAGGAGGAGGGGACCCCATCCTCTACCAACACCTATTCTGATTCTTTGGCCACCCGGAAGTCTATATCCTTATTCTCCCCGGGTTTGGGATTATTTCTCATGTTGTAGCTTTCTACTCGGACAAAAAAGAACCATTCGGTTATATGGGTATAGTCTGGGCAATACTTTCTATTGGTCTTCTAGGCTTTATCGTCTGAGCCCACCACATGTTTACCACTGATCTGAATGTTGATACCCGCGCCTATTTTACTTCTGCAACAATAATTATTGCCATCCCCACGGGTGTAAAAGTTTTTAGCTGGCTCGCCACTATGCACGGGGGTATCATCAAATGGGAAGCAGCCATACTATGAGCCTTGGGCTTTATTTTCTTATTTACTGTAGGGGGATTAACAGGAATTGTTTTAGCTAACTCCTCTATTGACATTGTTTTGCATGATACATATTATGTAGTTGCTCACTTCCACTATGTCTTATCTATAGGGGCCGTCTTCGCAATTATAGCTGGGTTTGTTCACTGATTCCCCCTTTTTACGGGCTTCACACTTCACAAGACCTGAGCAAAAGCACAATTTGTAGTTATATTTGTAGGGGTTAATATAACATTCTTCCCACAACATTTTCTGGGCCTGGCCGGAATACCCCGACGGTACTCGGACTACCCTGATGCCTACACCCTCTGAAACACCCTGTCATCCGTGGGCTCACTAATTTCCCTAGTAGCGGTAGTAATAATAGTATTTATTGTCTGAGAAGCTTTTTCTTCTAAGCGGCAAACTATAAACCAACAGCTTAATATTACTAACGTGGAATGACTGCTAGGATTCCCGCCACTACATCATACATTTGAAGAATCCCCATTTTTAATAAAAACTACTCGAGAAAGGAGGGAGTCGAACCCCCATCACCTGATTTCAAGCCAGGCACATAGCCACTCTGTCACCTTCTTGAGGGGTTAGTTAAAACATAACGCTGCCTTGTCAAGACAGAATTACTAGTGAAACCCTTGTATCCCTCTATGGCACACCCCATCCAACTAGGCTTTCAAGACGCAGCCTCCCCAATTATAGAAGAGTTACTCTACTTCCATGATCACACTTTAATAGCAGCCATCCTAATTAGCACGCTTGTGTTATATATTATTATCGCACTAATATCCACTAAACTCTCTAACACTAACACGATTGATGCCCAAGCAGTAGAAATAGTTTGAACTATTATGCCCGCTGTTATTCTAGTTATTATTGCCCTTCCATCACTACGAATTCTTTACCTCATAGATGAGATTAGTAACCCCCTAATTACAGTAAAGACTGTGGGCCATCAATGATACTGGACATACGAGTATTCAGACATAACAGATCTCAGCTTTGACTCTTATATAGTCCCAACGACGGACCTCCACCCCGGAGATTTTCGTTTGCTTGAAGTAGATAATCGCATGGTAACCCCCCTGGGCCTAGCCACACGAATAATTGTCACCGCTGAAGACGTCCTTCACTCCTGAGCTGTCCCATCTTTAGGTGTAAAGATTGATGCCATCCCCGGGCGACTAAACCAGACATCTTTCCTTATTGCCCGCCCCGGAACATACTACGGCCAGTGCTCAGAAATCTGCGGGGCCAATCACAGCTTCATACCAATTGTTGTTGAAGCCCTACCTTTTTCTAGCTTCCTATCTTGATTAACTGCCCAAAATACTTCATTAAGAAGCTATGAATCAGCAACAGCCTTTTAAGCTGCGTATAGGTGGCGGTAATCACCCTTAGTGAATGCCACAACTCCTACCTGACCCCTGGATATACATCTTTATCTCGTCTTGGGTAATTCTTCTATTTATAGCCCCTAGCAAAATTTTGGAGCATACTTACCCTAAAGATTTTGACCTAAATCCTCATAAAACAGGGGACTTATCATGACCTTGACTATGACAATAAATCTTTTTCACCAATTTGCCTCCCCCTACTTTTTAGGAGTTCCTTTAGTGGTCGTTGCGATACTTGTTCCCTGACTAATAATTATGACCCCCTCAAACTCTTGGTTAACTTGCCGGAATATCTCCATCCAAGCATGATTTTTCAAAACCCTCCCAAAACAGATCCTTCAGCCTCTAAATACCCCGGGGCACAAATGAGCATTTTTAATTACAGCACTTATAGTCTTTCTACTCTTAATAAACTTACTGGGGCTCTTCCCTAACACATTTACACCTACGACTCAACTATCCATAAATTTAGGACTAGCTATTCCGTTATGACTCTCAACAGTAATTATTGGGATGCGAGAACAATTTACTGCTTCTATAGGCCACCTACTTCCAGAAGGAACTCCAACTATTTTGATCCCCGGCCTAATTATTATTGAAACTACAAGTCTCTTTATTCGCCCCCTGGCCCTAGGAGTTCGACTAACAGCTAACTTGACAGCAGGCCACCTGCTAATTCACCTAATTTCTATGGCTATTGAAACGATAGTGCCAACCTCTTTAGTCATTTCTTCTGTTTTATTTATGACCCTATTGCTTCTTACTATCCTAGAAATTGCTGTAGCAATAATTCAGGCATATGTCTTTGTGCTCCTACTTAGCCTGTATCTTCAAGAAAATACATAATATGGCTCACCAAGCACACGCCTTTCATATAGTAGACCCCAGCCCCTGACCTTTAATGGGGGCTGCTGCAGCTTTTCTCCTAACATCCGGCCTTGCCGCATGATTTCATTTTAACACAACATTAATCTTAGCATTAGGATTAACACTTACTATTCTCACAATATACCAATGATGACGAGATATTGTGCGGGAGGGGACATTTCAGGGCCACCACACACTACCAGTTCAGAAAAGCCTCCGGTATGGTATGATCCTATTTATTACTTCTGAAGTATTCTTCTTCATCGGGTTCTTTTGGGCTTTCTATGACGCGAGCCTAGTGCCCACACCAGAAGTTGGTGAAACATGACCACCAACTGGAATCACACCCCTAAACCCATTTGAGGTCCCTCTTCTAAATACAGCAGTTTTGCTCGCCTCAGGTGTTTCTGTTACTTGGGCCCACCACAGCATTATGCAAGGTGACCGGAAGGGGGCTATTCAAGCCCTCCTCTTAACCATTCTGCTAGGACTCTATTTCACTGTCCTTCAAGCCATTGAATATTACGAAGCCCCCTTTTCAATTGCTGACGGCATCTATGGCACAACCTTTTTTGTAGCCACAGGGTTCCACGGCCTTCACGTTATCATCGGCTCCTTATTTCTTCTAACATGCTTGGCGCGCCAATTGTTTTTTCACTTTACATCCCAACATCACTTCGGCTTCGAAGCTGCAGCATGATACTGACACTTTGTAGATGTAGTATGACTATTCCTTTACATTTCCATCTACTGATGAGGCTCCTATTTTCTTAGTACAAAGCAGTACAGATGACTTCCAATCACCTAGTCTTGGTTTAAACCCGGGAGAAAATAATGGTTACATTCTTCTTGGTCACAACATCAATTACTATTATTCTAGTCATAATTAGTTTTTGGCTACCTATAATTACACCTGACATAGAAAAATTATCCCCCTACGAATGTGGATTTGACCCCCTCGGATCGGCCCGCCTCCCGTACTCAATACGATTTTTTTTAGTGGCCATTCTCTTTCTCCTCTTCGATCTCGAAATTGCCCTACTCCTTCCCACCCCCTGAGCCACTCACCTCCCCGCCCCCTCCACAACAATTTTCTGGTCCTCAACTATTCTAATTTTACTGACTTTAGGATTCTTATACGAATGAACACAAGGAGGATTAGAGTGAGCTGAATAATAAGCGGCTAGTCTAAACAAGACGATTGATTTCGGCTCAATTAATTATGGTTACACCCCATAGCCTCTTTGTGCTTTTCCCCACCACATTATTTATTGTCGCTCTCACGGGTATAATCCTAAGCCGAACTCACTTATTATCTACTCTGCTATGCCTTGAGTCCATGATTTTGATCATTTTTTTAGCCATGGCTCTGGGTACTCACTTACACAAAGACTTGATTCTCCCCCTTATTATTCTAGCTTTATCAGCTTGCGACGCCGGCCTGGGCTTGTCCCTTATGATCGCGACTGCGCGCACGCAGGGATCTGATAACTTAAAAACTCTCCACCTATTACGATGATAATACTCCTTCTTGCTTGGTCTACAATTTGCTTAACCACCATTTGGGCCCCCCCAAATCGATTATGATCATTCTCCACAGCTCATGGTTTTCTAGTTACACTATTTTCCATGTTCTTAATTTATAACGGCAGTCACAGCCTGAACAGTGAACTTTTTATTATTGATAAAATGTCTGGGCCACTAGCAATTTTATCCTGCTGACTATTTCCACTTACACTACTTGCAAGCCAACCAAAAATATATTTTGACCCTGTGCCCCGCCAACGAGTATTTATTGCCAACGCAACCTTTCTACAAATCTTCACCCTCCTGGCGTTCATATCTTCGGACTTAATAATATTTTTCTTTTTCTTCGAAGCCTCACTAATCCCAACAATAATTATTATTACCCGCTGAGGGGCCCAGAAGATTCGAGTCGAAGCCTCAAACTACTTTACACTCTTTACAATTCTAGGAGCTGTTCCACTTATCGCAATCTTTCTTGCCACTTATTCCTCTTTTGGCATATTAAAGCCCTCACCTGAATCCCCGCTAATAACATGGACAACTTCTTTCTCCTACCCCACTCTGTTATGATTTGCCCTAAATGTAGCATTTCTTGTAAAACTCCCCCTATATGGCTTCCACCTCTGACTTCCCAAAGCCCACGTCGAAGCCCCAATTGAGGGTTCTATAGTACTAGCAGCCACACTACTTAAGCTAGGGGGCTATGGTATACTTCGAACATCCACTATTCTCTCAGTCCCACTATATCATACTGCGCTGCTGTGCATAATATTTGCCCTTTTCGGAATTACACTTACTGCAGTTTTATGCTTCCGTCAAACAGACCTAAAAGCACTTATTGCCGTATCCTCTGTTAGTCATATAAATTTAGTTGTAGTTGCCGCCCTCCTTCATGATTCCTGAAGTTTTAGTGGGGCTACAACAATAATAATTGCCCACGGCCTCACATCTTCAGCTCTCTTTTGTTTAGCTAATACCCTTTATGAACGTACTAATAGTCGTACTATCATTATTTTACGAGGTGCCCTAGTAATCTTCCCACTGGCCGGGGCCTGATGACTTGTCATTGTTTTGTTTAATTTAGGATTTCCCCCCACACCCAGCTTTATCGCAGAGACCCTGATTTTTACTTCCCTCTTTCACTGGTCCAAGATTGGCTTCTTTATCGTCTGCCTTACACTGCTGTTTACTACAGGCTATTCACTGTATATGCTCGCCTCCACTATACGTGGACCATTCCCCCTTCATATTAAGGTTCCCCTACCTTTTATTATTCGAGAGCAGCTTCTTTTAGTTCTTCATATTGTTCCTATAGCTTTTCTAGCCATTAACCCAGGCTTGCTGATTATATAGACCCAGAGAACCAAAAGATGTCCCAAAAAGAACCCGTGAACCTAATTTAATAAAAATACTAGATTGTGATTCTAGAATTGTGGGTTAATATCCCACGGCTCACCGGGCATGGCTGGTGTAATGAGTACTGCTAATTCCTCATCCCCGGGGTTCAATTCCTCGGCCTGCCCGCACTCACCTTGCTTCAAACCAAGTTAAAGTCATGATTTATACCCTACCCCAAAACTCCAATTTATTTTGATCTATCATAATCCTAGTTATTATTATTTTTCCCCTTTTAACCGCCTCTTCCCCTAACTTCATGATCACTGCCTCAAAAGCAGTAAAACACGCATTTATTGTGTCTCTTCTACCCCTGTGCCTGACTATCTCAGAAACTACGACAGGCTTCATAAACAAAATCCAATGGTTTGATATCTTTCTTACCTCCCTAGACTTTGTTTTTAAATTTGACATATTCCCGACCATCTTTTTACCAGTAGCTCTATTTGTTACCTGAAATATTATAGAGTATTCCCAGTGATATATATCTCATGACCCCAACCAACACAAGTTTATTAAATATCTCCTTATTTTTCTTTTAACAATAGTTGTTCTTGTTACCTCCGGCAACTTAATCACCCTGTTTCTGGGGTGGGAGGGGGTTGGACTAATATCTTTTTTGCTAATTGGGTGGTATTATGCACGAAATGATGCCATTGTTGCAGCCATTCAGGCTGTTCTTTATAATCGCATTGGGGACATTGGCTTTTTAATAGCATTTTGTTGATTAATCGCCCACTCCGGGACTATTGGCCTAGACTTTGCCTTAACAACCGCCGAGTCCTCAACCCTCCCCCTGCTGGGCTTTATCCTAGCCGCAGCCAGTAAATCTGCCCAATTCGGTTTACACCCCTGGCTCGCCTCCGCAATAGAAGGCCCCACACCAGTTTCGGCCCTACTCCACTCTAGCACCATAGTAGTAGCCGGCATTTATTTACTTATTCGAGTTCATTCTATATTGGAGCTCAATAGTCTAGCTCTCACCACCTGCCTATGCCTAGGCGCCATTTCAACCGTGTTTGCTGCGACTGCTGCCCTAACACAAAATGATGTCAAAAAAATTGTTGCTTACTCCACTTCAAGTCAACTAGGATTAATGATAGTATCTATTGGCCTAAATCTCCCCCATCTAGCGCTGTTCCACATCTGTACCCATGCTTTCTTTAAAGCTATACTCTTCTTATGTTCCGGAATTATCATTCACAGCCTAAATGATGAACAAGATATCCGAAAGATGGGGGGTCTACAATACCATCTCCCCATTACCACTTCCTGCATGACAATTGGTAGCCTCGCCCTTATAGGGGCCCCCTTCCTCGCTGGCTTTTACTCCAAAGATACCATTATTGAGGCCATAAACACCTCCTACGTTAACCTCGCCGCCCTCCTCCTTACACTTATTGCGGTTGCATTTACGGCAGTATACAGCCTCCGCTTAATATATTATACAGCCATACAACACCCGCGCCACAACGCCCTTGTAAACTTTGATGAACTATCAACCCCTATCTTTATAACAATTACTCGACTTGGGCTAGGAAGTATTTTTGCAGGCTGACTTATTCTTCACTTCTTTGTGCCAAACAACGAAGTAACCCACACAATACCCCTCTATATTAAACTGACTGCATCCCTCATTACTTTGTTTTCATTTATTCTGGCCTACGATCTAGCAAAACATCACTGGACCGAAAAACCAAAAAATAAAATTTTTTCTAAGCTCTTCTCCACGAGTTTTTATCCGACGGTCATCCACCGCTCCCTGGCTACAATTATTTTAGACTTCTCCTGAAAATTGGCCGCCCATGTCCTGGACATTATCATACTAAAAACCCTCATACCGGAGCTACTAAAAAATATACAACTGCCACCCATATCTATTGTTCGTTTAAGCCAAACAGGCCTAATCAAACTTTACCTATCCGCCCTACTCATCACCCTAATGTTACTTGCCCCCATTATTTTTATAAGACTTACCAAATATTTATGGCCCCCCAATCTCACGGCTTTTAAAGCCCCAGTTTTATGCCCAGCAACAACTTCTAAAACCACAAATAAACACAATAATAGGCCTCAACCTCCACCAAGCAGAAACCACCCCCCACCCAGGTATAAATTTGCTACCCCTCACAAATCACTAAAACCCACCATCTCCCCCCCGTTGAAATTTAGAGACACCTCGCCAAATCACCCGCACATGCCGCTTCAAGTCAACAGTGCCACATAAAACCCAAGATAAACAAGAAACCCCAAATTACCCCAAGCCTCCGGATAGGGTTCAGCCACCAAAGCCGTACAATAAGCAAACACAACTATCATACCCCCCAAATAAATTAAAAATAGTACCAAAGACAAAAAAGTAACTCCCCCCTTAATTATCAAAAAACACCCAGCCCCGGCGCCCAACACCAGGCTTAAAGCCGCATAATAGGGGGAAGGGTTTGAAGCGACACCTAAAATACCTACGATTAAACATAATTCTGTTAGCATTTATTTTTGCTGGGATTCTAACCCAGACCCATAGTCTGAAAAACTATTGTTGTAGTTCAACTACAAAAACTTATGGCCCCAGTAATCCGAAAATCTCATCCAATCTTAAAAATCATTAACAACTCACTTGTTGATTTACCTGCCCCTGCCAACTTATCATCCTGATGAAACTTCGGCTCGCTGCTAGGCCTCTGCCTAATTACCCAAATTGTAACCGGCCTGTTTCTGGCCATACATTACACAGCGGACACATCTCTCGCCTTCTCATCGGTTGCCCACATTTGCCGGGATGTTAACAACGGCTGGCTCCTGCGCAACCTTCATGCAAACGGAGCATCTTTCTTTTTCATCTGCATCTACTTTCATATTGGGCGGGGCCTTTATTATGGCTCCTATCTCTATAAAGAAACGTGAAACATTGGTGTAATTCTCCTATTCCTCGTCATAGCAACAGCATTTGTAGGTTATGTACTCCCATGGGGACAAATGTCTTTCTGAGGCGCAACTGTTATTACCAACCTACTCTCAGCTGCCCCCTATATTGGGACTGACCTAGTCCAATGAATCTGGGGCGGGTTTTCTGTTGACAACGCCACACTCACACGATTTTTCACCTTCCACTTCATTCTTCCCTTTGCTATTGCCGGGGCCACTATAATTCACCTCCTTTTTCTTCACCAAACGGGGTCCTCTAACCCCACTGGCCTCAACTCCGACCTAGACAAAGTACCGTTTCACGCCTACTACACGTTTAAAGACCTCTTTGGGTTTGCTATTATACTGGGAGCCCTCGCAACCCTCTCGACCTTTGCCCCAAACCTCCTCGGGGACCCAGATAACTTCATCCCAGCCAACCCCCTTGTTACTCCCCCCCACATTAAGCCCGAATGATACTTCCTATTTGCTTATGCCATTCTCCGCTCAATCCCCAATAAACTGGGAGGGGTGTTAGCCCTCCTTTTTGCTATCCTTATCCTTCTAATTATGCCATTCACCCACACATCAAAACAACGCAGCCTAATATTCCGACCTCTAGCCAAAATCTTTTTCTGGTCCCTAATCTCCACCACCCTCATCCTCACATGAATTGGGGGACAACCTGTGGAAGACCCGCTTGTTACAATTGGCCAAATCGCCTCAGTCGCATACTTCTCTGTGTTCGCCCTCCTTCCCCTTACCGGCCTCTTAGAGAACTACCTCATGAAACCCAGACAGCCGCCACCAACCGCC